TCGGATTCTAGGTCGGGACTGACGGGACTCGAACCCGCAGCTTCCGCCTTGACAGGGCGGTGCTCTGACCGATTGAACTACAATCCCAGGGAAATGAGTTATACAGCATACATATTCTCATACATATTCTTATAATTTCTTTATATTTATAATTGCCGTGTTTTACCAGAAACACGAGTGATTGATATTCACATGGATATGAACTATAGTGAGAGTGACACGGATTACTAGCAATCCTGTGGTTATTGCCACATCGATTGATAAGATAATCAATCTTTCAATGAAAAAAAAAAAAGGACTCTTTTTTTCTTTACTCCTTCTTCTATTTAAAGATTATTAATCTAGATCGTTAGAAAGATCAGAACGCGTGGGAACAAATGAACAAAGAAATAGGGATATAGCAGAAAAAATGGACTATTTATTCCTCTATATCAGGCATTTCTGGAGGACAAATTGGTTATATCATCCCCATGGATCGGCGAATTATTGGGCCGAGCTGGATTTGAACCAGCGTAGACATATCGCCAACGAATTTACAGTCCGTCCCCATTAACCGCTCGGGCATCGACCCAGGAAGAATCAATTCTAGGCTTATTGATAATCCATGATCAACTTCCTTTCGTAATACCCTACCCCCAGGGGAAGTCGAATCCCCGCTGCCTCCTTGAAAGAGAGATGTCCTGAACCGCTAGACGATAGGGGCATACCTGCCCGATCGCCATCATATTATGCTCATAGTATGAGCAGTTTTTTGGAATTGTCAATATAATATAATGTAATGGCATGACTAGATCCGAAGAATCTTTCTTGCTTCCACAATTACATAGAATTTTTGGATTGTTCATTCATGAACCATCATATATATATGACGAAGTATAGGATCCCCTCAGCGGGGATTTGTCCGACAAAAAAAAAGTCAAACCCCCTTTCTTCAATTTTCACTCATTGATTCGCTCATCGTTAAGACGAGATATGCCTCACTAACACTAAGCCAGGAAATTCAGAAATGATAGAATTTTTTTTTGATTGATTCAAAAAGGTGATGTAGAACTCGTAAATCTGGGAAGGGATTGACAAGTAATCGAAAAGATTCTTTTTTTTTATAAGAATTCAGTTCAGGGTACGAGTCGAATCCTTCATCACATGATTCGATGAAATATTTTGGATCTATGTCGGATTGGTACATGTATCAATCAAGTGAATCTCGCCTCGATGGGTCAGCAAAGCAATTAGTAGCGAAACAATTCATTGCATTGATATTTCTCAAATATAAATAATCATTTGATTTGACCCTAGAACTTCCTAGGTAAATCAAATGGCTTGTTCTTGAATGAGCCCCCTATGCATACATGTATATATGTACATATAGTCTATACATAGATACATGCAGTAGACTCATAGTGGTTAGTGGCCTCTTCATGAATTGAAGAAAATGGCCCTTTTAACTCAGTGGTAGAGTAACGCCATGGTAAGGCGTAAGTCATCGGTTCAAATCCGATAAAGGGCTTTTTCCACGAAGCTCCCGCCTTAGTCTTCATTTTTCATCGGAGAATAGAGATATTATTGATATTTGTAATAAAAAAAAAGGTAAACGGACCGCATAATGAGTTATCATTCTAATGAGTTATAGGTATAAAGTTGAACATTTGTTCATTATGATAATAAGGAATCCCACTTATTAGGAGGACTACTATGTCACTACAGGCTATACTCCTCCTCATGTTTCATTATTTATATTTTTGGTCCCGGGACATGGATATTCGAGATAATACCCAATCTCAATTATGAATCGACAAACCCAAGTTTTACGACTTCTCCATTGTTCCAATTAAATCCATCGGAAAAATTAGAAATCAAGAAAAGAAAAAGTAAGTGGACCTGACCCATTGAATCATGACTATATCAGCTATTCTGATATTCAAATTGGATAGAGATAAAATTGTAGAAGCGGACCCTTTTTTTTATTTCCTTGGACCACGCAAGAATTTGTCGATATTTCCGATTGAATCTTCTTGTTCCTGGATGCTCCATAGGAATAAATCGCTATTCCCTTCCTCCACAGAGAAACCATTTCTTCCGAGTCACAAGAGCAATATATTTTTCAATATCTTTCTTTGATTCCAGAAAAAGATCAGTTTATATCTATATAGGATTTCGATATAGATATCAGATCATGGCTTCATGTACCAAATATTTCCATATTGATGCAGGAGAGCGAATGCGAGAAAGGGACTTTCATTTAAGTCTCCTATTATTTAATATTTAATTTAGGGACATGGACAAAAAAATAGGGAATTTTCCTTTTTTTTTCTGCCGGATAAAGGTAAAGTAAAGAGGGAAATATTCGAAGTTTCTTTTTTTTTGGTTCGACCCGTGAAAAGATATACTCTGGAATTTTCGATTCATTCGAAAGAAATATAATAAAGAAGACAATAACAAACAAAAAATAATCCAAAAAAAAGGAAAGAGTAATAAATTATATATATATATGATACTGTAG